GAAACTTATAAAGTTCTTCTGTTAAGCCCCGATCAATGAACCTACAAAATCCTTCAAATTGTATCTGATTCAACCCGGGTATTGTAGACATTCCCGCATTTCCGTCACCGAGCATTTTGAATTTCCCATTTATCAAAAAATCCCATTCTTTTCTCATTCTGCATTGAATCATATGAATCGATCTAGCAATGATGGAATTTCGATTCTGTTTACTGAATCACATGAAATTTTACCCAACTCCATATATATGGAATGTATGAAATACGTATGAACGGAGGAAAAAAGATGATTTTAGACTTAATTACTTAATTTTAGACTTAGTTAAATTGGAATTTCTAAGAGACAGATCCAAACGGAAAGGGATTGATAAATTCCACTTAGAATTATGGAGTTTTTTTATTTTGTCTAGAATAGAAAATTCACTTTATACCATTATTATGATATTACATATTCCAATCCGATTGGATATCAGAAAAATAAATGGATTCGGGATTTGATCCATTCACGGAGATAAAGACATAATAATCAGAAACAATATAACAATAGAAAGTTCATTTTTTGAGTACTTAACTCTTTCGTGAATTCCATTGTTCCAAAAATGATTTGCGGAGAACTCCTTTTTCTTTTTTTCGTAGAATTTTTATTTTTAGAATACGATTGAAGTGCATAAGAAGGCTTGTATTTATTAAACCCGCGCTGCTATAGCTATCTATCCATACATCGCTCTCCTTTATTGCATACTTCTACTCGGGACAGCACATGTCGTACTCTATCAAAATTTCTATTTTCTCTTCAATCTAATCAATCAAAATTGCAGTACGACAAGTGTGCGCCAATTCCCTATAAACAGGCATCATACACAAATAATATACCCCATAAGCTAACTGTGGAACACAACTTATGTTTGGGGTTTACATATACTAATAATTGACATTATAATTGAAATTGAGTTGAGAAGGTTTTTTTTCAATAAAAAATCAAGACTGATTAGTTATATATCAATTTTGATTTTCTTATATCATTTATCATTACGGAAAGACAATTTGAGATGTAAATCCAAGAGTGGGTCATGAATTTACAGTCATATAGTTAATGGTTCCAATTTGTTCTGAATTTTGGCTTTTGTAACTGAAAAAAATTCCCATTTGGTTTTTTAATAGAAAAGAGAGGTATTTAGATATTGGGTGTTTTGAGATACTATAAAATTAATTGAAGGGAAGGAGCCGGCCCCCCCAAAAAAAACAAATAACAAATAAAGGGGAATATTTTCATCGATTTTGTATCGTTTTGGCGGCATGGCCGAGCGGTAAGGTGGGGGACTGCAAATCCTTTTTCCCCAGTTCAAATCTGGGTGTCGCCTGATTAACAAAAGACAAGACTCGAAATCCCTTATTCTTTATTCTCCTTTGCTGTTATAACTCGCCGAATTTTTCCCAGCAAAACACGCGTAGTCTTGAGACTTTCTTGATTGGAAACAGCTGGGGGTTCCCTTCTTTAAATTAAAGTGCCGTAACTCGTTGTATTTAGGATTCAAGGAAAGATTGTAGTAGTGGAAGGGCTATCATATCAAATAAAGAGTTACCGATTTTTTCCATTACTAATGTCGTGTCTACTGGCCGGGTCTTGAATTAGATTGGATGGATAATTGGCTTTTTTCTTTTACTTAATGATAATGAAGGACAAGAAAAATAAAGAATAGGTATCAGTATTCCTACATATATATATTAGTAGCATTCCCTTTGATACTTCAAAAGAAAAGCGTAACTGCAGTTTAATTTTTCATATTTATTGGACTTTCATCAAGGGTGTTGGGTCAGAATCCCCTTTTGACTCTGCACCAGTGATTCCACTATTATTAATAAACACTAATGGAATAATTCCTTCATATTCAGAGAGATAGGGGACATAATTCACATGGATATAGTAAGTCTCGCTTGGGCTGCGTTAATGGTAGTCTTTACATTTTCCCTTTCACTCGTAATATGGGGAAGGAGTGGACTCTAGAGATACTACGAATTGAGTTGGGGAATCAAATTGTATCACTTTTTTATAGATCGTTTTGCAAAGCATAAATAATCTTTATTAATTATTTAATATATTGAATTCATTAATTTAATTCAATTTCGAATTAAAAAATTGAATTAATAAAAATATCTTCATTCCGAAATTGTATTGGCTTTTATTTCTGCTGTGCTTTATTGACGCGTTTGCTATCATGGCTGAAGGATTCAAAATCGATAGAATAACCCTTTTCGAATTTCGAAATCCGAAGAAGTTACCATAGAACTCCTTGGATTATCTGTAAACCGCGCAATCAATTACTTCTTTGAAATGCTAAAAAAAAGATTACTTTTTAATTTTCTATAAATTAGAAAATAATAAGAGTTGCCTCGCGATTATTTCAGATTGATTGGAATCAACAAAAATAAAATAGATAAAGGAAACAAATAGATGAAGCAAAGAAATAGAATTGAGATACTATGTACATTCCATATATTTA